TACGAAGAAACACTAATAAAAATTCATATTCAGATACATAAGAATTATACAGGAGCTGAAATAGTCGTTTATTTTTTTTTGAAAAAACGTAAATAGATTTATTCGTAGTAATAAACCTATTCCCATTATGATATTCATGGAGAAAGAATCGCAATAAATGCAAAGAAGGAACATCTTGGATCCACCGTTGAAGAATTTGAACCAAGACTTCCAGGTGGACAGGATAGGGTATTAGTAGATCTAACACATAATTTATGTGCGAAATTATGTCCTCTAAAAAAGGAAATGTTGAATGAATAGATCGTAAATTCTGATATTTTTTTATTTCTTTTTCTTCTAGGGAAGGTAATGGAATTTCCAAAATAACTGCAAATCCTTCAGATACTATTTTAAAAAAAAAAGGAGAATATAAATTTTTGTTGTGCCCATCAAATCTATTTTGGCTAGAATTTTTAATCGAAGAAATCCAATAATTCTGTTGATAGATTCGAGTAATTAAACGTTTCACAAGTACGGAACTAGATTTATTGTCATAACCAAAAATTTCCATGGGTTCATAAAAAATTGAACTATTTAAACCATGATCATGAGCAAGTGTGTAAATATACTCCTGAAATAGAAGCGGATATAGGAAGTGTTGTTGCCGAGATCTATCTTTTTCTAAATATCCTTGTAATTCTTGCATTTACATTTATCCACTATCCACTTGAAAGAGAGAAAGGGTACATGTCTGGGGTTGTCGAATGATACATAGTGCAATATGGTCAGAACAGGGTATATATATATAATATATAAATATACTATATAGTATATACCTAGTATATACTATATAGTATATAGTACGAAAAAAGATATACCCCCGAGACTGAGAGCCCAATCGATGGATCTCGTTCTTCTCTTTTTCTATCCAATTGGTTTATGTTATAAAATTCTAATTACAAGAGATTAAAAAAAATCCTTTATTTTTGCAACCCAGTTGCTCTTTTGATTTTGGAAAAAATTATATTCTCTTTATCAGTATACTCTTTCTTATACACATCCGTCTCCAATCCATAAGAGAGAATAGTTAGGGATTAAAAAAAAAAAAAAGAATCAATGGTCCACTCATAGTAGAACCCTTTCCCGCATCAGGCACTAATAAAATTTTAACGTCTAATTAGATCGGGTAATTATTCAAATTAAGAACATAAGCTCGTTGCTTTTTGTTTTACCAGAATTAGAGCCATAGGACTCTATCCATTTATTCACTAGACCAAACAAAAAATCTGTCCCCTTCCAAAAACCAAAACAATATTTTGTAATGATCCAGTAAGGATCAACTCAAAGTTCTATTTGAATAGTTAATCAAATGAATAAATTCATTTGATTAACTATTCAATTTATATTTTAATACGACATGCTGTTTTTTCCTTCATTACCTTTCAGGATCAGTCGTGGTCTTATAGACTCTACCAATAGTCTGGACGAATTCGTTGCTTCATCCAAATGTGTAAAAGATCCTAGTCGCACTTAAAAGCCGAGTACTCTACCATTGAGTTAGCAACCCAGATAAATAATGTAGTGTAGATACGATCGAAATTAAAGAAATAAATTTGATTGCACCGCGGAGGACCCCGTCAAACTTAAAAATGGAACTAGCAACAAATCAAATCTAAACATAAAATCTTGATTTTATGATCCATAATTTATAAAATTTATAAACACCAAAATATCAAAAGGAACAGGTTGGATTAAAAAACAATGGATTAAAAATACAATATAGATTTCAAGATTGACACCCATTTTTATCTTGATCCATTTTTTGTTAAGAAAAACATTTATGTATAGTAAATGCGGCAAACCCGTCATTTGACTTAAGTAAAGGAAAAAATAAATCCGAGGTAGGGATAAACGGATCCATTTATCTACGATCCAATTATATTCGTTCGATACAACATTGTCAATATGAATGTTGATAAAATTCATTAAGGAAATAAAGGAAGGCCTTGTGTTGGATTGACACAACATAAATAATAAATTTTAACAGAAAAATAAGGAAAAGGTTTTTTCGGAGAAGGATCGGCAAAGATCCCATTTTTGAACCCCATATGAGTGAAACACATTTCTAAAAAAAAAAAAAAAAAATAAAACGAGTTTAAAGAATCTCCGACTTCAGGTCAGGGTTGGAAAACATATTTTAGTTCATTACTTAATTTGATCCCTAATTCAATCAACAAGTCGACGCAATCCCAATAAGTATCTAAAAATTTGTAGCAGATATCTTATTCACTAAAGAGATACAAATTTTAATCATGTCCAATTTAATTCTCAATTGTTTAATTTAAAACATAAATAGATTGAGAATAAAGTTTATTTGTTTTCATGTGTATGGAATAGAAAAGATATCGTCTAAGATAAAATGAAGGTCATTATTCTTTCTTTCATCTGAAAGAGAAAATAAGGACTCCTCTAATTATTCTTTTTTCCTATCTATCATATTTATTACATTACAATATACAAAGAACAATTGTTACCCTAAGTAATTATGTATATTTAAGGAATCACAGATATATATATATCTTTTTTCCCTTAACGAATCTCCTTCGTTTTATACATATTTTTTTTTTTTTTTTTTAATGTTGGATACGATATGATCCAATTGGTCGTTTCTGATAGACACAACCTGGGACGGAAGGATTCGAACCTCCGAATAACGGGACCAAAACCCGCTGCCTTACCACTTGGCCACGCCCCATTTCGATTTCTATTCCACACTAATAAAACTATTATTAATATTGCTTATTCGTCAATTCCAGCCCAAATACATATGGATAGGATATATTGTTGCTAGGATTCGACACATGTATATATAGAATCAAAAAAATGTAATTGATCATTACATGGAATTCAATTAAAATATTGTATGAAAGTACAATTCCTTGTATTCTCGTTTGAGAATTGAAAAAGGGATAAGATATTTGGTTTTGGAAAGTTCAAATAAAAGGGAGATTTTTCGGACCTTACTTTTTAATTTTGACCTTATATTATAAAAATAACTCAATCAAATTATCTAATCTACAAGAACAAAATGTTTCTTATGCTTAATATCTTTAGTTTAATCGGTATCTGTATTAATTCTGCCTTTTATTCAAGTAGTTTTTTCTTCGCAAAATTGCCCGAGGCTTATGCCTTTTTCAACCCAATCATAGACGTTATGCCCATCATACCTCTACTCTTTTTTCTCTTAGCCTTTGTTTGGCAAGCTGCTGTAAGTTTTCGATGAAATCTTTAAGACTTTCCTAAATTCATTATTTTTTATCAAAAAAATTAAAAAAATTAAATTAATAAGATTGGATAAGTCTTATATTATATTACGGGCCTTTGATTGATTCAAAAATAGAAATTTTTTCTATTAAATAATTGCAGCAATTAATTTTTCTCCATTTATTTTCTTGTTCTGACCTTCCAGCGAACAAAGACTCAGAATCTTATTACAAATAAATTAGTAAAAATTACTTTTTTTAAGAAAACACTTATATATATATATATGTATTAATTTTATTTTTTTGAAGTGTCATGTCAAAACTAAAAATAGCGTATGTAGTGAAAAAAAAAATAGGTAATCTATTCCCCCTTTCACAAATAAAAATAAATAAAAATGATCTTATCTTGGAGATTGTGTAATGCTTACTCTCAAACTATTCGTTTATACAGTAGTGATTTTTTTTGTTTCTCTCTTCATCTTTGGATTCTTGTCTAACGATACAGGGCGTAATCCTGGACGTGAAGAATAAACATAATCGATTTTTTAATTTTTTATTGTTTTTTTTGAATTATTTTTTTTTTATAAAAAAAGTGATTGAGATTTTTTTTATTCGAAAGTATCAAGCGATCAAACGGAGCGGGGAGAGAGGGATTCGAACCCTCGGTACAAATAACTTGTACAACGGATTAGCAATCCGCCGCTTTAGTCCACTCAGCCATCTCTCCGAATTAAAAAATTTACGATTTTTTATGTGATGTGACACGTGAATTTGAAGTAAAGATTGATCAAAAAAATCCTTGTTTTTCCTTACTTACTTATTATAATATAAGTATATATAAAAATAACAATATATAAACCAATATATAAAATTAAAAGATAATATATAAAAAAGATAAGATATCCAAAAAAATCAGCAATTCAATTTATATGTTGATTTTGTACAAAAAGTTTATTCCCCCGGCCCAATAAAGTACTGGAGTACTGGCCGGGTCATTACTTATTTTTTTGTTCCAACGAATCAATTATTTATAGATCGAAAAATTGAATCACGATTTGATATAAAATCGTAAATACTTGTTAATAAAGCAGTAATAGGGTCAATTTACATCCCCATTTCTATGATATGATGGAGGTGCCATTTCTTATTATTAATAATTTATATTTTATTATTACTTTTTTTATATCTAAATTTAATTACTTTAAAAGGTGGAATAAAAAACACATATGGGCATATATATATATAAAATAAACAATAAACTCAACTATTAAACATACATATTTATAATATTTAGAATTTCTTCTAAATAATTAATTATCAGTATAACATTAGAAATAGCTCATTTACTTCTTCTTCGGAACGGAACTGTCAGTAATGACTTTCCAGCAAACGAAAAGTATAATTATAACTTTATTATGTTCTTTAAATAAGATACACTTTTTGCTCTTCACCCTTTTTTTCTTAAAATTGACGGCGGGTCGAAATACAATACACGTCAACGCTATAATTTTAATGCTATCTTGATTGTGTCTCACTCCTTTGTTCGACAAACAGTCTTCTATTTATATACAGTATATAAAAGAGTAGCGGGTATAGTTTAGTGGTAAAAGTGTGATTCGTTATATTAATAACTTAAATAGTTAAGGGGTCTTTCCATTTTTTTAGATTCCGAACAAAAACTTTTTTTTTAGGTTTAATCCTTTACCTCTCAAGGGCATATTGGAGGAACTATATACATTCTCGCGATTTGTATCCAAA